ATAATCCATACTTGTAGCAATGAAATACTCCAAAATTGAGAACTGAGTGATTACAAATATCTATGATCTTTTCTATAAAGTCTATAAAGGACCAGAAATCCCTTGCTTACGTATCATTGGGAAGTGCATTAACATAAATACGGCAGTAAGAAGGGGTAATACAAAAGTATGTAAACTATAAAAACGAGTCAAAGTGGATTGTCCCACACTAGCACTTCCGCGTAATAATTCTACCAAAGGCGATCCTATTACAGGAATAGCGTCAGGTACGCCTGTTACAATTTTGACTGCCCAATAACCAACTTGGTCCCAAGGTAAGGAATAACCAGTTACACCAAAAGATGCGGTCAATACACCCAGAACCACACCTGTAACCCAAGTCAATTCGCGAGGTTTTTTAAATCCACCGGTGAGATACACCCGAAATACGTGCAGGATCATCATTAGGACCATCATACTTGCCGACCAGCGATGAACTGATCGGATTAACCAACCAAAGTTAGCTTCAGTCATTATATATTGAACAGAAGCAAAAGCCTCAGTAACGGTCGGGCGATAGTAAAACGTCATAGCAAATCCCGTAGCTACTTGGACTAAAAAACAAGTAAGGGTAATTCCTCCTAGACAATAAAAAATGTTAACATGAGGAGGAACGTATTTACTAGTTATATCATCTGCAATCGCCTGAATCTCGAGACGTTCTTCGAACCAATCATAGACTTTATTGAGATAGGTAACCCAAGAGGACTCCCCCTCTGAGAACCGTATATGAGAATTTCATCTCATACAGCTCAAACATAAACACCTCAATACTGGTTGAAACGGATATAGAATAAATAGAAGGTTTGAAACGTCTTACTAGTTCTAGTTTCTACTTTGCTTCAATCTTATCTCTTCTCTGAAGATATGAAAAAAAAAAAACCGAAAGCTTTGTGGTGATAATGCCAAAATATCAAGTCGGCTCATTCGTCTTTATATTGCTTTATATAGATCGTTACAGGCCTCTTGAATCTTCTATTTCCCTATTTTGTTTTCTTTCGTTGATTTATTATTTTTATTTGTGTTTAATTTAATTAATTTTAATTAATATGTCTTTGTATTTATTTTTTTTGTATAGGAATTCTCTTGTTAAGACCCTATGAATCGATTGAAACCTCAGATTCATACTATAACCACGATGATTCAATAAAACCTTAAAGCTAAGTCCAATGATTCTCTGAGTAAAAACCATTGTATCATCACTTAGTCAATGAATATTAATTAAATTAATAGATATATATCATAAAATGACTGAAAATCCAAAGAAATAGTTCGTCTTAAACTAAGCAAAGCATAAAGAGGCGTTTGAAAGAAGAAAAATCTTTCAATTTATACTTAATTCTTTGCATTTTTTTTAGTCCGGCCGCGGGGTCTGAATATTAAGTATGAATCATAGTTTAAATATTTCGTGCTCGATTTCATATATTCTGTGTTTCAGATAATAGACTAAATATCCGACGCGATAAAACACATCTCTATGAAGATGGCAGACTCATTCTCTGTACTATCAATAGGATCAATTATAACAAGTCACACACTCATATTCCGAACTACAGAAACAAAGAAATTCCGCGGTCGAACTACCAAAATCAAAATAAATATATAAATATGGGCTAGAAATCCGAGCCCCCTAAAGGATTCACTTTGTATTGAAAAGCTAAGACTTCACAGTTCTTGTGATCTTCTAATTCATTGAAATTCCGTCCAGTAAAACGGAAGAATTATAAATCTCCAAAATAATAGATAGGAATATCGCAAATAGAGCCATTGCGACACCCATAAAAGGAGTGGTTCCCCATCCAGGAGCTACTTTACCATATTCCGAATTCAATGGTTTCAATAAACCCCCTACATTTGTTGATCTTGGACCAGATCTGGAATTACTCTCAACGGTTTGTGTAGCCATAAATCCTATTGTTTTAATTAAGATCTGTTGACTTTGTATACTATTCCGTTGTAAATAAACGATCTTATCATAGATCCATTGTGGTCTTGAAATTATATAATAATGGAAACAGCAACCCTAGTCGCCATCTCTATATCTGGTTTACTTGTAAGTTTTACTGGGTATGCCTTATATACCGCTTTTGGGCAACCCTCTCAACAACTAAGAGATCCATTCGAGGAACACGGGGACTAGTTCTAGTTAAAGTACTAAGCCTCCCAATATCGGGAGGCTTAGTACTTCAATTGATAAAATGAAAAATAATTTATTTCACCTTTTTCGTTGGAACTTTAGGGGGTTCTCGAAAAAATATAGCGAAAAAAATTATCCCTAGAGTCGAGACTAAAAGGAATGTATAAACCAATGCTTCCATAGATTCGATCGTGGTTTACAATTATAGCTTCCATACCTGTTTATTTTCCTACCTAAAGAAAGAGCAAAAGTCAAAGAAAAAAAAGTAGATTCGAAAGATACGATAACAATGTTATATTATATCAGACTACTTGTCTTTTTGTAGTTGGATCTCCAAGTTTTTGGAATGCGCCAAATTCTACTTGAGCATCCAAATCTGGGTCAATACCAGCAAAAACATCTCTGAATAAGGTTCGAGCACCATGCCAAATGTGTCCGAAGAAAAAGAGCAAAGCAAACGAAGCATGTCCAAAAGTAAACCAACCCCTCGGACTGCTACGAAAAACACCATCAGATTTCAAAGTAGCACGATCTAATTCAAAAATTTCACCCAATTGAGCACGTCTAGCATATTTTTTAACAGTAGCAGGATCACTATAACTAACTCCGTTAAGTTCGCCGCCGTAGAACTCAACAGTTACACCTACTTGTTCAACACTATACTTTGATTCTGCCCTTCTAAAAGGAACATCAGCTCTAACAATTCCGTCTCCATCTACCAAAACAACTGGAAATGTTTCGAAAAAGGTAGGCATACGACGTACAAAAAGTTCACGCCCTTCTTTATCTCTAAAGATGGGGTGTCCTAACCATCCAACAGCTATCCCATCCCCGTTGTCCATTGAGCCCGCTCTGAATAACCCCCCTTTTGCCGGATTATTCCCAATGTAATCATAAAAAGCAAGTTTTTCCGGAATTTTAGACCAAGCTTCTGAGAAACTTTGATTTTCAGCGAGTCCAGCACTAACTCTTCTATATATTTCTTGCTGGAAGTATCCCTGATCCCATTGATACCGAGTGGGACCAAATAATTCGATGGGGGTAGTTGCTGAACCATACCACATAGTTCCAGCAACTACAAAAGCAGCAAAAAAGACAGCAGCGATACTACTGGAAAGGACGGTTTCAATATTGCCCATACGTAATCCTTTGTATAGACGTTGAGGCGGACGAACACTAAGATGAAATAGGCCCGCTAATATGCCCAATGTACCCGCTGCAATATGATGAGAGGCTATTCCGCCCGAAACAAACGGATCAAAACCTTCCACACCCCACGCTGGATTTACAGATTGTACTTTTCCAGTTAGTCCATAAGGATCGGACACCCATATTCCAGGGCCATACAAACCTGTTACATGAAATGCGCCAAAACCAAAACAAGCCACCCCTGAAAGAAATAAATGAATTCCAAAAATCTTGGGCAAATCCAAAGACGGTTTTCCTGTACGTTCATCAGTAAATATTGCTAGATCCCAATACACCCAATGCCAAATAGCTGCTAAGAAGCACAAGCCAGAAAACACAATATGCGCTCCGGCCACACCTTCATAACTCCAAATGCCTGAATTCGTTACAGCCCCCCCTGTGATACTCCAACCACCCCACGAATTAGTTATTCCTAAACGAGTCATGAAGGGTATAACGAACATACCTTGTCTCCACATTGGATCAAGAACGGGATCAGAAGGATCAAAAACGGCTAATTCATATAGAGCCATTGAACCGGCCCAACCAGCAACCAGAGCTGTATGCATTATATGGACAGCAATCAACCGACCGGGATCATTCAATACAACGGTATGAACACGATACCAAGGCAAACCCATGGAAATACCCCTTTTTATCAAAGAAAGATAAAGACTATGTAACTTTATTGCATTTTAAAAACGATACTATGGACCTCCCCCCTTCAGTGGATTCTCTCCGAGCAGGAGATAATATTTGTTCTCTTCTGCTGGCAATAATAAAACAATTCTGTTCGTAGGAACAAAGAGAAGCAGATCTATTCTATACCCGATAAGCCCCAATACGCAATGGTGGGTTGAGCCCATTTTCTATGAGTGAATCCATCCATACTTAGTCATCATTCGAAAGACCTATTTTTATTAGTTACTTTATTAATCCTGTCTTCCTTTCTGACCATGGCTAAAATGAATAACGGCCAATTTTTATGAAGACAATTAAACCCATTATTACGTTTCCACATCAAAGTGAAATATAGTACTTCATTTTTTGTTAATGCCTATTGGTGTTCCAAAAGTACCTTTTCGAAGTCCTGGAGAGGAAGATGCATCTTGGGTTGACGTATAGTGCGGCTTGTCAGATATATTGGGTCATATGGGATTTCCCCGTTCTCTCCCTCGATCGAGATATCCCTTGTTTCACCCAATCAATTTATTAAAAATTTGGCGCGTGAGGTGCAATTAGATCCGTTTTGGGGGGATCCAGATTAATATTACCATCTCAATAAAACTTATTTATGGTTGGCTTGGTTGGACCAAGAAAATGAAGTATCCAGGCTCCGTTTAGAAAAAACCCAATTAGTAATAGATCGGCGATTACTAATTGTATCATAAACGATTTTATTATTAAATTAGAAAGAGGGGTGATCTCAAAGTGTTAATTAATCGAATAGAATAATATGCTGAATACCTCAACTATTTGACGGAAGAAAGGCATCAAATGAATTCAAAAAAGAAGTGGTATTGGGAGCATTTATCCTATATGTGCAAATAGAAATCGGGGAAATCTTTACCTGGAGTAGAGCATAAACCTAAAAAAATGGAAGGGGCCCCTTCAGGAACAAGAAAATTACATCGTAATTTGGCGATGAAACAATATATCAATGAGAAGTTTGTTTGATAAGTGTAGTGAATTTCGTATTATAGGTTATAGGAAAACGAGCAAAAACTTATCTTTTTTTTTTTGAAGAAAAAGGGTTCCTTTGTTAAAAGTTAGATAGAACCTACTCTAAGCCAAAATAAAGGGGCTGGAATCTTATACATTGATCTTTTTTCCGCGATTTTTCGAACCGTATGCCTCAAAAGGTGCATGTACGGTTCCTAAGGGATAGTTTTTTATCCTAATCAACCGACTTTATCGAGAAAGATTGCTTTTTTTAGGCCAAGAGGTTGATAGTGAGATCTCAAATCAACTTATTGGCCTTATGGTATATCTCAGTATAGAGGATGATACCAAAGATCTCTATTTGTTTATAAATTCTCCCGGAGGATGGGTAATACCCGGAGTAGCTATTTACGATACTATGCAATTTGTAAGACCAGATGTACATACAATATGCATGGGATTGGCCGCTTCAATGGGATCCTTTATCCTGGTCGGAGGAGAAATTACCAAACGTCTAGCATTCCCTCACGCTTGGCGCCATTGCGTTTTTTATTTGAAAGAAAAAAAGACTATGCCTTAGCAGGAATATTAAGTAATAATAGCATGGCACTTCGAATTTGATATGATAAAACTCTCTTTTTTTTTTTACATTAAATTATGTATCGAAAGAGTAGTATGAGATAATAAGATATTCCGATTTTATCTTGGGGTAGTCCATTTAAGCGGCACAAACTTTTTTTTTGTTTTCACACCGGAAGCGTTTTAACAATATTTATTTTTTATAGAAAAGATTCATTTTTTGCCTTAGCTCAAAAAAACTTTGGGATTGCTGAATCACAGACGAAATCAATATATAAAGCAACGGAACCATCATAGTATTTTTTAACTCCCCCGAAAGGAAGGGTGGTAATTGGATCATTTACCGATCTGCGTCTGATAGATCCTAGATTTTCTCTTTATTGGCTGTAAGGTAAAAGTAAATTCCATTAGAGAGCCGTATGCACTGCACAAAAAATGCCCGTACGGTTCTTCAATTCTTTTTTTTTTTTGTTTGCACCTCATCATCCTGCAAGATAGAGAAACCATTTATTTATCATCAGGGTAATGATTCACCAACCCGCAGCCTCTTTTTATGAGGCACAAACGGGAGAATTTATCTTGGAAGCGGAAGAACTACTGAAACTGCGCGAAACCATCACAAGGGTTTATGTACAAAGAACGGGCAAACCCTTATGGGTTGTATCCGAAGATCTGGAAAGAGATGTTTTTATGTCAGCAACAGAAGCCCAAGCTCATGGAATTGTTGATCTTGTAGCGGTTGAATGAAGGATTTCGCTGAAATTGTTGTGTTGAGATTTTCTTTATATTCTTACCGGGTTTAATATTCTATTAAATATAAATAGATTAAAAAAAAAAAAGCGATTCATAATCATCCGGTTAGGATCGATCTCAACCAGCCTATTATGTATACGATACAGCATGCCAACCATTAAGCAACTTATTAGAAATACACGACAGCCAATAAGAAATGTCACGAAATCCCCCGCTCTTCGGGGATGTCCTCAGCGCCGAGGAACATGTACTAGGGTGTATGTGCGACACGTTTAGATCATGAGCTAGGGCTGCGACACAAAAAAAAGACAAACTGTATGTTTCCAGTATCAATGATCAATCAATACCAGTGAATAGGATATAAATAGAATATGAATAGGATAGGATACAATGGAAGAATTCCACTCACTATCTACAAATCAAAAAGATCCATTATCTCCCTGTGTATTCCATTTATGGTTTCCATTGGTGCAAATCCAATCACCTGAATTTAAGATGAGAAGCAATTCCCCTTTGGTAAGAAATGGTTATCCATTAAGCGGGGGAAATATATAAGCAGAAAAATTATGTTCCCACTCTTGCAAAAACGGACTAACAGGGTCAGCTACCTAGCTAACTTTCATAATTAAATACCGTTACTGTATGGGTTAGATCTCATTGTGAAAGACCTATTACTAAATAATATAATTCATGGGTAGAGCCAAAGGATGTGAACTGTACAAGTTACCAATAATATTGATTAAATGAAGGAAGGGGTTCCGGTGTATAGAAAGGACCTCACCGTTTAAGAAGTAACCATAGAAACGATGGAACCACTATTTCTTTATCCATATCCATTTTAATTTTAGTTTTATATTTACTATGTTTTTGTGCGGTGAAATGAAAAAATATATATATAGTGGTCGGGGAGGTTATAGTAGCCAAAGCCATTGGAATTTTTATTTTATACATTGGAAGAATCTGTTTTGTTATTAAGCGACCAGTAAAGAGGAAAATAATAACTAAAAGAACGGAAATCAATTAGTTATTCATCAAAGTTTCATTTATTCAATGACCAGAATTAGACGAGGATATGTAGCTCGTAAACGTAGAACAAAAATCCGTTTATTTGCATCAAGCTTTGGGGGGGCTCATTCAAGACTTACTCGAACTATTACTCAACAGAAAATAAGAGCTTTGGTTTCTGCTCATCGGGATAGAGATAGGCAAAAGAGGGATTTTCGTCGTTTGTGGATCACTCGGATAAATGCAGTAATTCGCGAAAATAAAGTATCCTATAGTTATAGTAAATTTATAAATGATCTGTACAAGAGTAAATTGCTTCTTAATCGTAAAATACTTGCACAAATAGCTATATTAAATAGGAATTGTCTTTATATGATTTCTAATGAGATCATAGAGGAAAAGGATTGTAAGGAATTTACCGAAAAACTTAAATGACATTCCCCGGAGAATGAACTCCGGGAAGATATAGTCTAAATTAGTATAAGAAAAAATTGATAAGATGATAAAGTCGTCAAAATTAGTTAACGCGCTCAAACAAAAAAACTTTTATTCTTCCCCGATTCTTTGATTCTTTTTTTTTTTACAACACGAAAATTAAATTTAGATTTTATTATTTTTTCGAACAAAATATCCATCTGGGTTTGAGTTCATAGCATATTGGAATTTTGATTTGATTGAAGAGTAAGCCTATTTATTTCTGGTTCTAAAACCAGTAGTTCTAGCGGTCGACTCGGTTCTTTCAAACTGTTTCTCGTTATTAAGAAAAGGTAACAAAGATAAAATGCGCGCTTGTTTTATAGCAATAGTAATTAATCGTTGTTGTTTCAAGGTCAATCTATTCACGCGTCTAGATAAAATTTTTCCTTGTTCACTAATAAACCGACTAATTAAACTCATATTTCTATAATCAATTCGATCCCCCGATTGGATCGGGGGCAAACGCCTACGAGAAGATCGTTTGGATTTAAGAAAGGGTCGCTTGGATTTATCCATGGTTTGTTTGTTCCTTATCCCTGAAAATCCTATTTCTGAGTTCTAATTCTTTTTTTTTTTAGATCCAACTGAAATAGAAATTAGGATTTACTTTAGTTATATTAAAATATATATTATATATATAATATGTCATTTTTAATGTTCCTTGGAAGAGTGACAAACAGACCTGCATTCGATCTATTTCTTTATCTCCCCATGAACCGTATGTTTGTAACAATAGGGACAGAATTTTTTCAATTCCAATCGACTCGGCGTATTGTGTCGATTCTTTTGGGAAATATATCTGGAAATGCCCGTTGATTCTTTATTAACCCCGTTTCGGACACAACTGGTACATTCCAAAATAACCGTTACTCGGACATCTTTACTCTTGGCCATGAACCCCCTTTGGTTTTTGATTCGCTCAACTCTTCCATTTTTTCAATCTGAAGCGAATAAGAAAGGAACAAAGAAAAAATAGAAGTTGCTAACTCTAAATCTAATTATGAAAGATTTCGTTACAATCACTAGAGTAATAGTCAAAAAATAGTAAATAATAAGGAATACAATTATTTCAAACTATATTTCTAATTGCAGTACAGTATCTTATTTAACTATTTTTTATGATACTGTTGCCCTAGGAGCACATTTCCATCCCCGTTGTCATTCTATTATAATATAAATTTAAGCCGGGATTTTCGCTGAGATTGAATAGACTTTAGTCTTTTTCAAAAAAAAAAAATAGCAATTAAACAGCTATTTGATTTGATTGTATCTCTAATCCCCTTCCCGTATCAATAACTAAAAAGAAAAAAAGGGGAATGTCAACGCATCGGGGAATAAACGATTGATCTCTATTAATAAACCTGCTAAAGATCCGAACCATAGAGTACTTAGTACTGGTGCCACGGAAAGATATGTTTTTAGATCTCGCATTGAAAATCCTCCTTCTTTTTGTTTTTAACGTCTCATATGGGTATAGATAAGTCTTTTATTATTTTATTATATGTTATACAATATGTTATATGACATGAGTCCCCCCAAAAAAGAAGAAATGACAATCAAAATTGTGTATATCAATGGAAGAAATAACACTATGGAAAAGAAGACAGGGATTCTCTACAATGAAACTGTAGACCAATTGAAAGGGATGTAGCGCAGCTTGGTAGCGCGTTTGTTTTGGGTACAAAATGTCACGGGTTCAAATCCTGTCATCCCTACCTATTCTATTACTTTAGTTCTCCTATGAGCAATAAGGAGGAATAAATTGAGATCAATTAAATTGGACATACATGATATTTCTTTCATTTTTAGTTTAGAAACGCTATATTATATATATACATGCAAGGTGTATTGGGGTTCAAAAAAATTCTGATAAGAAAGCGCTCTTAGTTCAGTTCGGTAGAACGTGGGTCTCCAAAACCCGATGTCGTAGGTTCAAATCCTACAGAGCGTGCGTGATTCCGTTCTTGTTAGGTCAAATTCCACTGAAATAAGGTCGCTAACTTCAACAGCAATCAGAATTTGACCTCCTGTGGATTAAGGAGGAGGTCACTAAAAACAAATGATTAATTTAATTAATCAAAGGTCCGACTGATCACCGCGCCTGTATTGTAAATATGCAGTTACGAATAATCCAGCCAAAGTAATCGGAATTAAACCTAA